CCTTTTTTGGCTATACATACATTTTCACAAAGAAACTGCCCAAGACTAACAATTGTAGATGTCTCTTCACCATAATTGTAATGGATAAAATACCAATTCAAATTGAATGGATTCAAAATAATGTTACTGCATGAATAGGGATTATAAATTTTACGTTTTTCATCCAGTAAATAATATTTAAGTATTTGAAAACTCTGTTTTAAATTGTCAAGTTGCAAATAGTTAGTTAGTAAGATCTGATTATGGGTTATTAAATGGGAAAATAAATACAAATTAGAAATTTGAAAACCTGTTCCTAAGGGGCCCAACAAATTACTAATTGTAATTAGGGGGTCCTTTTTGATTGATTCTTTTATTACATTGGGTGATTTTACATCGTTGAATGGACCTATTCGAGAACAATTGGATGATGACAAAATTATCAAAGATTGAGATTCCTTATTTCGATTCAACAACATATGAATAGTCCCTTGATTTGCATTAACGGATTCTTGAATGCTTGCCTTGGAATAGGAATGAATGGAAGAAAACGGATTGGCATTAGTGCGATCTGATCCATTCTCAGAGATCAATCCTCCACCCGACAGATCGTTCCTTTTTCTGCTATACGAAATAGGTGACTTCGCTAAGTCGATTCTTAGAAAATCTCTAATCAAACCATTTGTCCTTATTTCAACAAAGGAAGCACAGGCCTTTTCGATCTTTTTGTCTTGGTCCCAATTCAACACTAAACAAGTCCGAACTAATTGAATACTTGTGTCCCAAATTTCAAGAATTGGGTCGTAATAAAGGATATAATTGACAACTCGAAGTTGTAGATTATCACTTTCCTGCAAGAGATCCGGCGGGAAAAGTCTTCCTAAATTTATACCATCCGTTTTTTTATATGGGATTACAGGTTGAACCAAAATAAAATATTTTTTTTCATACCTGGAAAGTTTCATTCGTTGGATATAGAGCCAATTTTTCAATTTTTTGTATTCTTTGTAATTTTGTTTTCCCCCTCCTGGTGGTATCAATCGGAATGCCTTATTTGTCTTTCCAGGAAAATGGATATCTCCGGAAAAGATTATCAGTTTAATTTTTTCTGCTTTTTTCTTGACTCGAACCAACCCGCCTACCCGACTTCTTCTATTTAAAGTGATTTGCGTATCTACCCCAATAATACTATTATGCCGTACCATTATGGACGAAGATTCGGCCAAAATGTGAACTTCCACGGGAATAAAAAAAAATGGATTTACTTCCTTTTGGTATTTTGGCCAAAATACCTTGACTCCTCGATACTCAATCAAATCCTCTTCGTTGACGATTGAATTAAGTTCTCTAGTTTCATATTTAGTAAGTCCCGAGCTCTTTCTTATATATCGAGGATCATCAAAATAAGCAAGAATACTATTTCTACGCAGAATACCGTTTCTGGGGATTTCAATTGAGATACCTGAAGAAGGTATTAGTTGGTTCTCGCCTTCTTGAAGTGATTCGAGTGGGATGATGACTCTATTTCTTCGCCTCTTCGCCAATAAATCAGAATTCCCCTCGAGAATGGCCGGATTACAACGACCAGTACATGTCATTCGATTAAGTTCTGAATAATCGGGAATCCTATCTCCCTTTTGATTTTTACCAGAAAAATACGAACTAAAAAATTTGTGTCTAGCTTGATTATTAGTTACTGAGGGGTTAGAAATATATCTTCGCTTAACAGAAAAAGAATAAGCGTTCATTTGATCTTGATCCTTGTGGATCGAACAGGGTTCTAGACTGGATCTCCAGGGTTCCCCTAATAATATCCATAAATGACTTGTTTTTGGTAAGAGATGAATATTACCATATGTAAATTCAGGTGCATGGTACACATCGGTATTCCAGTGCATTTCGCCCTCTGAGTCAGAATAAATATGTTTTCGAACCTTCTCTTTCAAATTCAAAGTGGATGTTCTCTCGCGAATCTCAGCAATGACTTGTTCTGATTCTACATATTGATCGTTTTGAACTAAAAGAAAACTTTTGGGCGGAATACACACATTGTGTATAATATCTTCACTCTCGATAGTTACATACAAGTCTGTAGAACATATAAAAGCAGGATGTCCATGACGTGTACGTGTCGGATGAACTAAATCCTCATTGAATTTTATTTTTCCATTAGAAGGGGCTCGCACATGTTCTGCAGTACCCCCTGTGAATACTCCGCCGGTATGAAAAGTTCTTAATGTTAATTGAGTGCCCGGTTCTCCAATAGATTGACCTGCAATAATACCTACAGCTTCTCCCAATTCGACCAGGTCGTCATGAGCCGGACTCCGGCCATAACATAATTGACAAATCCAAGATGTACTCCTACAAGTAAAGGGGGTTCGAATAGAGATTGGTTGTGCTCTAAAAGTGATGAATCTATTGACAAGTCCAATCCCAATATCCTGATTTCTAGTAGCAATGCATCGTGAACCTATATATATATCATCTGCTAATACACGCCCAATTAATGTTTGTATAAAAATCCTGTCCGCCATCATTCCATTTCGAGGACTTACAGAAATACCTCGAACGGTGCCACAATCTGTTCGACGTACAACAATGTGTTGAACTACTTCAACAAGTCTGCGCGTGAGATATCCTGCATCTGATGTTCGGATAGCGGTATCCACAACTCCTTTACGGGCTCCGTAGCAAGAAATAATATATTCTGTTAAAGAAAGCCCTTCGCGTAAATTGCTTTGAATGGGTAAATCAATCATTTGCCCCTGTGGATCCGACATTAATCCTCTCATACCTACTAATTGATGTACCTGAGATGCATTTCCTCTGGCTCCCGAAAAAGACATTATATGAACTGGATTAAAAGGATCGGTCATCCGAAAATTTGGATTCATTTCTTGTCGCAAATATTCACTTGTGGCATACCATATCTCGATCGATTGACGTAATTTTTCTACCGCGTGTACATTCCCATAATGATGGTGTTTTTCCAAAATAAAACTTTGTTGTTCAGCGTCTTGAACTAGCCATCTTTTAGAAGGTATTGTTAAAAGATCATCAATTCCTAATGAAATGGATGCGGCGGTAGCTTGTCGGAAACCCAGAGTCTTTACTTGATCCAGGATATGTGATGTATATCCTATTCCATAGTGATCAATAAATCGACTAATAAGTCGTTTCATGGCAGTTCCGTCTATCACTTTATTGTGAAAGACCTGAGTGGGCCGTTCTGCCATCAGTACCTCCATATTGCGCTGAGTAGAATTTGACAATGGGTTTGAGTCAGTGATTGGAAAACTTCCTTTTCTAGATCTTGATTCACGTATAAATTCCGCAATTATGGTCCTAGTTAACCCGGCGCGACTCGAATTCCCGCGGGTAGCATAGAATTACAACAGCCCTGCCAAAACCCCTGTATGGCTTCTTCTATTTCTCGATAAAGAGAAATATGACCAAGAGTGGTTCGAATATATATATATAAAATTTCCCTTTTTATACTTCTTACTATTAGATAGTTTCCATAAATCTCATAATAGGTACCCAAAGATTCATAGTGAATTTCGATGGGAGCTTCTCTTGCAGCAATAACGCGTTGATCTAGTCGCCATCGCAGCCACAAAGCACTACCTAAATTGATTCGTTTTTGCCGATAAGCGCCAATTGCATCATAGGCATTACAAAAAAAGGGTTCTTTTTTTTTTGTATACTTATAGTTATTATTTTCATTTTTATAGTTTCTACGATTACATGGATTATACCTATTTACACAAATACCCCGACGATTACCACTCGTTAAGACATAGAGTCCACTAAGCATATCTTGCGTTGGTGCAGAAATGGGATCTCCAATAGTTGGAGACAAAAGATTCATATGAGAAAACATAAGTAAACGTGCCTCTGCTTGAGCCTCCAAAGATAAAGGCACATGAACAGCCATTTGATCCCCGTCAAAGTCTGCATTAAAGCCCTTACAAACTAATGGATGTAAACAAATAGCACGCCCCTCCACTAAAACAGGGAGAAATGCCTGTATGCCTAATCTATGCAGAGTAGGCGCTCTATTCAGCAATACAGGATGGTCATCCAGAATTTCCTGAAGTATTTCCCATACAATCGGTTTTTTTTTTCGAATTTGACTCTTAGCCACTCCTATGTTCGAAGCAAGATGTTTTCTAATTAGGTCACGAATTACAAATGCCTGGAAAAGTTCTATTGCTATTTCGCGAGGCAATCCACATCTATGTAAGGAAAGTGAAGGGCCCACGACAATCACTGACCGCCCTGAATAATCGACCCTTTTACCAAGCAGAGTCTCGCGAACTCTTCCTTCTTTGCCTTCAATTACATCTGAAAGCGACTTGTAAACTCTATTATGATCGTCCCTCATTGGTTGTCCGCAGATTCCATTATCAAGAAGTGCATCCACGGCTTCTTGTAGCAATTTTTCCTGAGATATTATTAATTCTTCTGGCGTAGCTATACTTGTTGTTAATAGATCTGTAAGCGTATTATTCCGATAGATAATTCTTCTATAGATTTCATTAATATCTGAGGTCACTAGTTTATCCTCATCTATATGATAGATTGGTCTTAACTCAGGAGGAAGAACTGGTAATAGACACAAAACCATCCATTTTGGTTCTATATTTGTTCGAATAAAATGCTTAGCCAATTCCATGCGTCTAAGCAAAAAATCTTTTCGTCTTCCAACTTTTCGATCTTCCCATTCGTTCCCCGTGGGTTCTTCTTCCTCCAATTCTTTCCATTCTACCAACGAATAATCTATAATACTTCGTAAATCTAGATTGGCTAATTGTTGTCTGATAGAACCTCCTCCGGTAGACATCTCTCGATTTCGAAATGTCTCGAAGCTCCGGGTAGTAAAAAAAATGGGGATCCTGTATTTCCAGGGTTGGATTTCATATTCCAATAAACCCCGTAATCGTAAAAAAGTGGGTTTTTTATCTATGGGCCTAGCAAAATAAAAATTGGGATAGGATCTACCCCCCCAAAAAAAT